GTTGATGATTCGGACCTTTAAATTCATAGATGTGGATCTCACGACTATGAATGGGGATATTCCCGATATTCAAAAAGAACAAAGGAAGTGACTTAGAAAAAAAGAGAAGTGAATTGGACAAAAAGAAACGAAATGACTTAGACAAATCTTGTTTGTCGATAACCTCGGACCAATCAATCGAATATTGATTAATACGAAATTGATTAAACACTACTTGAAAATGGTTCTTCTGTTCAGAAACAAAATGTTCAAAATGTTCCTGGAAATTATTGCTCTCGTTGGACCATTTGTATCTATATGCATCAGGATCCCGATTCATGGATCTCTCGGTTGGAAAAATAAGAGAATGAGAATCGTGCCATTTCTTCCGATTCTTTATCAAATTTGATAAATGTTGGTTGATCGTATATTTCATTATAGTTATATGATTCAGAGTATCATTTCCTATTTGATCCCTTTGAATTCCATATTCGAAGTTATGATCGGATCTATTCATTAATAAAAATCTATTCAATCTATTTCTTATATACCCATGGGGGCTATATTGGATTTGAATCAGATCTCGTATCAATCGATATTGATTGACTGCCCCCATTATGTTGTTGCTAGCAAATACCACTATTTTTTTTTTTTTTTCTTCCAAACCATTCCTGCAGGAGATCCGGCCCGATTTTTTTCTGATCCTTCGATAAAAGGATTCATTCTCTTCATAAAAAATATGAGGTAGAACCAAGAAAGATTTCTTTTTCGATTCATCCCAGGAGACCTCATTCAAGAATTTTTTTTGATCCAATCCGTAGGAATCAATAGAAAAGGCAAATCCCTTATGATACACCAGATTGGGCTCGGTTATTGATAGAGTGAATAGATCCGACATTTCTGGAAATCTCTCTTCTGATTCAAAATCGTAATGGAACGTGTATCCCTCTTTGTTCCGGTCATGGAATAGATGGAATAAATAAAAAAATGGATTTTTGTTCAAGAATGAGATCTTATTGGAACTGTCCCTATCCGGTTCATCCTTCGGAACCATATCCGGATCTGATGAAATAGGATGAATTGAGACGGTATTTTGTAAATATGTAATTATCTTGAATATATCAAACATTTCTTGATTTTCTGATCGCCTGGAAGGGACAAAAGAAACATCTTGTTGTTTCTTCAACAATTTCTGATCTCTAGTGGACCTTTCAGTAGGATTCGAACCCAGAGGAAGTTCTGACCATCTGTCAGAGAAAAAAGAACGAATGGATCTTGTGGGATTCCCAAGACATTTTTTGACTTCTGCCGGAAACAGATGATTATCCATCTGCTTTTCACGTTCCGTCTCTGTTCGTTCCATTTGACGAAAGGAAGGATCCAAAAGAATCAATCTTTCTTTTAGTTGCTGAATCTCTGTTTGATTGATCAATGTGTGATATTTCGAACTCTCATTACTAATGGAATCAAAAGGGTCTCTGGATTGATCAGAAAATCCTTTCAATTGGCTAGAATCCGTTACTTGAACGAAAATCGATCTTGTAGAATCATATTGAATATTTGACGATACATTCCGTACCTTGCTAAAAAACCGATCATTGTTTACCAACCACACATTGTCTAACCAAATCACATTTTCTCTCGATACGTTCCTAAAAAAATGTGATTCGTGCTTATTCTTTCCCCAGCTAACGAAGAGATCTTGGTGGAATTGCCACATATGAAATTGAGCACAATTTTGCAAAGAAATACCCCACTTGTTTCTCGAGAAGAGATGGGAAAGATGCTCAATATCATTTGATTGAATAGTTGCCTGAGCTCCTTGTTGTTTGAAGAACCCCTCCACTTCAATTGATCCTTTTTCATGAAAAGCAGGCATGAGATAACAAATCAAGTGTTTCACTAAGATTTCGAATCGCTGTCCTGAATTCAAGTTGATTATGTTTCGCTTCTTCCTCGGAGAAAGACGATCAAACAATTCCCAATCACGGTCCTTGCGGATCGGATCATCCGTATAGGATACAAAAATAAACTCCAGATATTTGATATCTTTATCTTTGAATGAGATCTCAATTCCAGCGACTCTTTTATTAGATATCTTACAACTGGAATCCCTCTTTTTGACGATCCGATTCCTCCACCCCCGCAAATCCCAGTTCGACTCAGGCACGATACACTTTTTCGTTATTGGGAGAACCCAAGAACGCTCTTTCGGATCCATGAAAAAACTCTCAGAAATATTTTTCCCTTTTGGAAGATACAGGAGCGAAACAATCAACCTATTGATATTGGAAGACAAAAATGATTCTTCCAATGTATCATTTCTGAGTCCAATGGAATTCATAGGTATAGGAAGAAGCCCCATCAAATAGAGATTTTTTCTTTCGACCATATTTCGATTGTTAATACGATATATAAATATAAGGACCCCCATTACAAGCAGTACTACACCTTTGATCGTGAAATTGAAATATTGATTCCTTGTTAAATCCTGTGAATCGTGTGAAAGTAGGATACTCAAAATTCGGGGGTCAAAGAGTTTCATAAAACGTTCTTGGTGGAAAAAAATGTAAGTGAAAGATCCCACTGAATCAAATTTGTCCCATGAATCCACGAAATAGTGATAATTTTTGATCTCTCTCAATTCGAAGATCCAGGATTGAAATTGATTTCGTTTCATTGATTCCTCCTAAAGATTGCATTTCAATTGCACTTTGGTAATTCACGATGTATGACGATCCCTGCTAAGCATCCATGGCTGAATGGTTAAAGCGCCCAACTCATAATTGGCGAATTCGTGGGTTCAATTCCTGCTGGATGCACACCAATTGGAACGTTCAATAAGTCTATTAGAATTGGCTCTGTATCAATGGAATCTCATCATTCATACATAATGAATTGTTATGGTATATTCATACCATAACATAGGAACAGTAAGAACTAGAATTCTTATCAATACTGGAACTCATAGGGGGGAAAATGGATTTATGGATGGAATCAAATATGCAGTATTTACCGAAAAAAGTCTTCGGTTATTGATGGTGAACAATCAATATACTTCTAATGTCGAATCAGGATCAACTAGGACAGAAATAAAGCATTGGGTCGAACTCTTCTTTGGTGTCAAGGTAATAGCGATAAATAGTCATCGACTTCCCCGAAAGGGGAAAAGAATGGGACCTATTATGGGACATACAATGCATTACAGACGTATGATCATTACGCTTCAACCAGGTTATTCTATTCCACCTGTTATAAGAACTTAAATTCAAATTCTTAATACAAATCCTTAATAACATAGCATGGCGATACATTTATACAAAACTTCTACCCCGAGCACACGCAACGGAGCTGTAGACAGTCAAGCGAAATCCACTCCACAAAAGCAAAAGAGTTTGATCTATGGACAGCATCATTGTGGTAAAGGTCGTAATGCCAGAGGAGTCATTACCGCAGGGCATAGAGGGGGAGGTCATAAGCGTCTATACCGTAAAATCAATTTTCGACGGAATGAAAAAGACATATCTGGTAGAATCGTAACCATAGAATACGACCCAAATCGAAATGCATACATTTGTCTCATACACTATGGGGATGGTGAGAAGCGATATATTTTACATCCCAGAGGGGCTAGAATTGGAGATACCATTGTTTCTGGTACAGAAGTTCCTATATCAATGGGAAATGCCCTACCTTTGAGTGCGGTTTGAACTATTGATTTACGTAATTGGAAGTAACCAATTAGGTTTATGACGAAACCTAGAAATCGATCACTGATCCAAGTTGAGTACCTCTACGGGATAGACCTCAACAGAAAACTGAAGAGTAACGGCAGCAGGTGATTGAGTTCAGTGGTTCCTTATATAAAATTATTGACTCTAGAGATATAGTAATATGGAGAAAATACCATTTTTTGAAGCACGGACAGAGCCGGAAGCACCCCTTGTTTCAAAGAGAGGAGGACGGGTTATTCACATTTCATTTGATGGTCAGAGGCAAATTGAAAGCTAAGCAGTGGTAATTCTAAGGATCTCCGTGGGAATAATAGAGATGTCTCCTACGTTACCCGTAATATGTGGAAGTATCGACGTAATTTCATAGAGTCATTCGGTCTGAATGCTACAGGAAGAACATAAGCCAGATGACGGAACGGGGAGACCTAGGGTGTAGAAGATCGTAGCATGAGTGATTCGGCAGATTTGGATTACTATATATCCACTCATATGGTGCTTCATCATACGATTCATATAATATCCATCTGTCTAGATATCATCATATACATCCAGAAAGCCGTATGCTTTGGAAGAAGCTTGTACGGTTTGGGAAGGGATTTTAAAAAATAAAAAAGAAGAATCTACTTCAACCGATATGTCCTTAGGCACGGCCATACATAACATAGAAATAACACTTGGAAAGGGTGGACAATTAGCTAGGGCAGCAGGTACTGTAGCGAAACTGATTGCAAAAGAGGGGAAATCGGCCACATTAAGATTACCATCTGGGGAGGTTCGTTTGGTATCCAAAAACTGCTCAGCAACAGTCGGACAAGTAGGTAATGTTGGGGTGAACCAGAAAAGTTTGGGTAGAGCCGGATCTAAGTGTTGGCTAGGTAAGCGTCCTGTAGTAAGAGGAGTAGTTATGAATCCTGTAGACCATCCCCATGGAGGTGGTGAAGGGAGGGCCCCCATTGGTAGAAAAAGACCCACAACCCCTTGGGGTTATCCCGCGCTTGGAAGAAGAAGTAGGAAAAGGAATAAATATAGTGATAGTTTTATTCTTCGTCGCCGTAAATAGGAATATATGTTTTGTTTCTTCGCCTTTCATTGCATTTTTAAATAGGAAAAGGGAGTAATCGGCTGTGGCGCGTTCACTAAAAAAAAATCCTTTTGTAGCTAATCATTTATTGGGAAAAATGGAGAAGCTCAACATGAGGGAGGAGAAAGAGATAATAGTCACTTGGTCCCGGGCATCTACCATTATACCCACAATGATCGGTCATACAATTGCTATTCACAATGGAAAGGAGCATTTACCTATTTATATAACAGATCGTATGGTGGGTCACAAATTGGGAGAATTCGCACCTACTCTCACTTTCCGGGGGCATGCGAGAAACGATAATAGATCTCGTCGGTAATCGGTAATAAAGTGAAATGGGTGCTCATCATTCATTGGTAGGAGGTGGAACTTTATGATAAAGGGAAAATCGCGTACAGAAGTCAAAGCTTTAGCTCAATATATATGTATGTCTGCTCACAAAGCGAGAAGAGTAATTGATCAGATTCGTGGGCGTTCCTATGAACAAACACTTATGATACTAGAACTCATGCCTTATCGAGCATCTTATCCCATCTTCAAATTAGTTTATTCTGCAGCAGCAAATGCTAGTCACAATAAGGATTTGAACGAAGCTGATTCATTCATTAGTAAAGCCGAAGTCAATGGAGGTGTTATCGTGAAAAAGTGCAAACCTCGAGCTCGGGGACGCAGTTATCCGATAAAAAGACCCACCTGTCATATAACTATTGTATTGAATAAGAGATCTAATTTAACAAAAAAATAGCCTTTTGACTTTGATTTGATAGATCAAGCCTTCTTAATATTTAGAAAGAAAATATGCATATATAAATTAGATAGATATGGGACAAAAAATAAATCCACTTGGTTTCAGACTTGGTACAACCCAAAGTCATCATTGCCTTTGGTTCGCACAACCAAAAAATTATTCCGGGGGTCTCCAGGAAGATGAAAAAATACGGGATTGTATCAAGAATTATGTACAAAAACATATGAGAGTATCCTCAGGTTTCGAAGGAATTGCGCGTATAGGGATTCAAAAAAAAATCGATCTGATCCAGGTCATAATCCATATTGGATTCCCCCATTTTTTAATAGAGGGTCGAGCCCGAGGAATCGAAGAATTACAGATCAATGTACAAAAAAAGTTTCATTCTGTGAACCGGAGACTCAACATTGCTATCACAAGAGTTGCAAAACCGTATGGACAACCCACTATTCTTGCAGAATATATAGCTCTACAATTAAAGAATAGAGTTTCGTTTCGAAAGGCAATGAAAAAGGCTATTGAATTAACTGAACAAGCGGACACAAAGGGAATTCAGGTACAAATTTCGGGGCGTATCAACGGAAAAGAAATTGCCCGTGTCGAATGGATCAGAGAAGGTAGGGTTCCCCTACAGACGATTCGAGCTAAAATCGATCATTGTTCCTATGCAGTTCGAACTATCTATGGGGTATTAGGCATCAAAATTTGGATATTTCTAGACGAGGAATAATGAATAATGGGCGCTTGCCATTTTATCCAGCGATAGGACAAAAAATGAGAAATTGTTTCATTCTTTTTTATTTTTCCGTTCAATCCAAAATGAGCAATTCTCAATTCTATAGGGTTGAATAAAAAATTTGATTGACCATTTGGTAGAATTGCTATGCTTAGTGTGTGACTCGTTGGTTTTTCTTTGGAGTTGGGATTCAAAGAAACAATGATCGGCCTCTAGTATGAACTAATAACCAGCTCATTGCTTCGTATTATCGAGATCCAAGGAACCAGTCACTATATGATGTATCGATCATATAGTTGTAGCAACTGAAATCTTTTTTCCATAAAGTAGAAATCAATCAAATTATGGATTATGAAGCAAAAATAGAGGGATGTGGATAAGTGGAAGGGTGAGAGAAAGAAAGAAGTAGAATAGTAATGATAGATTATTCCAATATGTATGGTCTATGAATCATCTCACAAAAGAAAAGGCAGTGTGATAAAGCATCAATACTGATTCGTCTAGAATTAGATGAATCCGGTTCATAGGAAAAATCAAAACAAAATAATAATTTAATTAATAATAAAGTAAAGAGCCTCGAGTCGATCTAGACTGAGGAGATTGACTCGGGAACGGATTTTTTTGGAGCTCCATTGCATAGTTCAGGCCTAGCCATTAATGGAGAAGCTATGGGAACGAAGGAACCTGTGACTGCAGAAGATTCTATTGAAAACGAATTTTAATGATTCATTGGATGGGATGGCGGAACGAGACAGGAACCAATTGATTTATTCTGAGTGGTCATGGGTGAACCCTTCGAATGAAGCAGATATTGAAAGAGTCAATATTCGCCCGCGAAACCCTTATTGGATTTTTGATTCCAAAATTTTGGAATATTCCGTAAAAATAAAAACAAGGATTCGTTATAAATGCATTATCTATAAATATACGTCTAGCTGTATATACAAGATAGACAGATTCCTACGTGACAGATTTAATTAAATATCAATGAATCTGATGATTCATTGTATTATTCATTAAATATACCTGGGTCTGTAATATTATTTATTGAACCCTTTCCTTTTATTCGCGAGGAGCTGGATGAGAAGAAATTTTCACGTCCGGTTTTGCAGTAGAGATGGGATTGAAAAACTACCATCAACTATAACCCCAAAAGAACCAGATTCCGTAAACAACATAGAGGAAGAATGAAGGGAGTATCTTATCGAGGCAATCATATTTGTTTCGGTAGATACGCTCTTCAGGCACTTGAACCCGCTTGGATCACATCTAGACAAATAGAAGCAGGGCGGCGAGCAATGACACGATACGCGCGTCGTGGTGGAAGAATATGGGTACGTATATTTCCCGACAAACCCGTTACAGTAAGACCTACGGAAACACGTATGGGTTCGGGGAAGGGATCCCCCGAATATTGGGTATCTGTTGTTAAACCAGGTCGAATACTTTATGAAATGGGCGGAGTATCAGAAACTGTAGCCAGATCCGCTATTTCAATAGCTGCGTCCAAAATGCCTATACGAACTCAATTCGTTATTGCGGGATAGGGGTGTGCAACCAAAGGGATCCTTTTGATAAAAAAAAAAATGGAATCGCTGGTTTTTTTATTTTTGGACAGAAACTATTTCTTTTTTCCTTCGCCTTTTGCATTGAAAGAAACGATTCAAAAAAAAAAAATCATAATATGATTCAACCTCAGACCCATTTAAATGTAGCGGACAACAGCGGGGCTCGAGAACTGATGTGTATTCGAATCATAGGAGCTAGTAATCACCGATATGCTCATATCGGTGACGTTATTGTTGCTGTAATCAAAGAAGCAGTACCCAACATGCCTCTGGAAAGATCAGAAGTGATCAGAGCTGTAATTGTACGTACATGTAAAGAACTCAAACGTGACAACGGTATGATAATACGATATGATGACAATGCAGCAGTTGTCATTGATCAAGAAGGAAATCCAAAAGGAACGCGAGTTTTTGGTGCGATCGCTCGGGAATTAAGACAGTTAAATTTCACTAAGATAGTCTCATTAGCTCCCGAGGTATTATAAATGCAATGCTAGTAGATGAGACCATAGTATGGTATCTGAAATAGATCAATTAGTAGATTGTGTCTCACGCATATACCTTTAATATTTTTATATTTTAAAAATTGTATTTTTTATTGAATAAATATTAATAAATATTTCATAAATAAATAATCAAATAATCAAAATAAAGAAAAAAAAAAAAACAGAACATGTTGATTATATCAAAGCCAGGAAGCACTAATAATTAGGGTTCGCCATGGGTAGGGATACTATTGCCGATATAATAACTTCTATAAGAAATGCTGACATGGGTACAAAAGGAATGGTTCGAATAGCATCTACTAATATCACGGAAAATATTGTTAAAATACTTCTACGAGAAGGTTTTATTGAAAACGTTAGGAAACATCGGGAAAGCAACAAATATTTCTTGGTTTCAACCCTGCGGCATAGAAGGAATAGGAAAGGAACATATAGAAATATTTTAAAGCGTATCAGCAGACCCGGTCTACGAATTTATTCAAACTATCAAGGAATTCCTAGGATCTTAGGTGGAATGGGGGTTGTAATTCTTTCTACTTCTCGAGGTATAATGACAGATCGAGAAGCTCGACTAGAAGGAATTGGAGGAGAAATTTTGTGTTATATATGGTAATCCTTCTCGTATTCGAATTTTATCCGTAACTTCCTATTTATGAAATGAAAAAGAGAGGAAAGGTTGGTTGTCTAATACCACCCCTCCTCCATTAGTTGATACTTCAAGGAGGTTACCTGGAATGAAAGAACAAAAATGGATTCATGAAGGTTTAATTACTGAATCACTTCCCAACGGTATGTTCCGGGTTCGCTTAGATAATGAAGACCTGATTCTAGGTTATGTTTCGGGGAGGATCCGACGTAGTTTTATACGGATACTACCAGGAGATAGAGTGAAAATCGAAGTAAGTCGTTATGATTCAACCAGGGGGCGTATAATTTATAGACTTCGCAACAAAGATTCGAACGATTAGGTGGCTTTTTTTAAACATTCCTTTCATGGGGATCAATTTCGAGATTCAAAAAAAAAAAATGCAAGAGACTTATTTTCTTCCAATGAGTAGATTCGGAATTAAGGTAAGGAATGACAAACATGAAAATAAGGGCCTCTGTTCGTAAGATTTGTGAAAAATGTCGACTGATCCGTAGGCGGGGACGAATTATAGTAATTTGTCCCAATCCTAGACATAAACAGAGACAGGGGTAATCTTTCTAAAAGGGGACTATCTATGACCCATGTACAAACAAAATAAGGGATCTGTTTTGACATGAAATGGATATATCCGTATATCTCTAACTCCTATTTATAAGATGATAAAATATGACAAAACCTATACCAAGAATTGGTTTACGTAGGAATGGACGTATTGGTTTACGTAAGAATGGACGTAGAATATCAAAAGGAGTTATTCACGTTCAAGCGAGTTTCAACAATACCATTGTGACTGTTACAGATGTACGGGGTCGGGTTGTTTCTTGGTCCTCCGCGGGTACTTGTGGATTCAGAGGCGCAAGAAGAGGGACACCATTTGCTGCTCAAACCGCAGCAGGAAATGCTATTCGTACAGTAGTGGATCAGGGTATGCAACGAGCAGAAGTTATGATAAAGGGCCCCGGTCTCGGAAGAGATGCAGCATTACGAGCCATTCGT